CTATTGTACCTAAAATAGCGAATTTTTATTCATCTTACCATTTAATAACTCATAATCAGATCTTGTTAAAGAGATTTTTGCTACTTGACAATTCTAAACAGACTTTCCAAGTACTTAAATACGGTTTAATAGATGAAAATAGTAGGATTTATAGTTCCGATCCATGCAGTAACATCATCTTGAATCCATTCCGTTTGAATTGGTGCTTTCTCCGTCACAATTATTGTGAAGAGACATCCACAATAATTAGCCTTGGACAATTTTTTTGTGAAAATGTATGTCTATTCAAATATGGACCGAACATAAACATAAAAAAATCTGGTCAAATTATAATCGTTCACGTTGATTCCTTAGTGATAAGATCAGCAAAGCCCTATTTGGTCACTCTGGGAGCAACTGTTCATGGTCATTATGGGAAAATACTTTATGAAGGAGATAGATTAGTTACATTTATATATGAAAGATCGAGATCTGGTGACATAACGCAGGGTCTTCCAAAAGTGGAACAAGTCTTAGAAGTGCGTTCGATTGATTCCATATCGATGAACCTCGAAAAGAGAGTTAATAGTTGGAACGAATGTATATCAAGAATTCTTGGAAGACCCTGGGGATTCATGATTGGATCTGAGCTAACCATAGCCCAAAGTCGTATCTCTTTGGTTAATAGGATTCAAAAGGTTTATCGATCCCAGGGGGTACAGATCCATAATAGACATATAGAAATTATTGTACGTCAAGTAACATCAAGAGTGTTGGTTTCAGAAGATGGAATGTCTAATGTTTTTTCACCTGGAGAATTAATCGGATTATTGCGAGCAGAACGCGCGGGACGTGCTTTAGACGAAGCGATTTGTTATCGGGCAATCTTATTGGGAATAACGAGGGCATCTCTGAATACTCAAAGTTTCATATCCGAAGCGAGTTTTCAAGAAACTACTCGGGTTTTAGCAAAAGCTGCTCTACGAGGGCGTATTGATTGGTTGAAAGGACTGAAAGAGAACGTTGTTCTGGGGGGGATTATACCTGTTGGTACCGGATTCCAAAAATTAGTGCACCGTTCAAGACAAGACAAGAACATTCATTTGGAAATTAAAAAGAATAATCTATTCGACTTAGAGATGAGAGATATTTTGTTACACCATAGAGAATTATTTTGTTCTTGCATCCAAGACAATTAATTTATATGAGACATCAGAACAATCATTTACGAATTCTTAAGGGTTGATTCATTTTTTTTTTTTTTACCCTTTTTTGAATTTCACTATTTATTTTATTTTATCTGGTCCGATCATTGATTTGGTAAAAAAAAAATAAGTAATAAAAAGAAATTAATGTAATGGTTTGAACCGCGTATCGACGGTCAATCCCCGTTAGAAGGTTCCCTCGGAACAATCATTATTTTTTTTAGGGTATCTCGTCTCTTTGCAAAAAACAAAGAGGGAATGTGGGGGAAAGTGAAAAGAAGATATTGGAACATCAATTTGCCGGAGATGATGGAAGCAGGAGTTCATTTTGGTCATGGTACTAAGAAATGGAATCCTAGAATGGCCCCTTACATCTCCGCAAAACGTAAAGGAATTCATATTACAAATCTTACTATAACTGCTCGTTTTTTATCAGAAGCCTGTGATTTAGTTTTTGATGCAGCAAGTAGAGGAAAAAGCTTTTTAATCGTTGGTACCAAAAATAAAGCAGCGGATTCAGTAGCATCGGCCGCAATAAAGGCTCGGTGTCATTATGTTAATAAAAAATGGCTTGGTGGTATGTTAACGAATTGGTCCACTACGGAAACGAGACTTCATAAGTTCAGGGACTTAAGAGCAGAACAAAACATGGGGAAACTGAACCGTCTCCCCAAAAGAGATGCAGCGATGTTGAAGAGAAAATTATCTGCCCTGCAATCATATCTGGGTGGGATCAAATATATGACGGGTTTGCCCGATATTGTAATCATCGTTGATCAGGAAAAAGAATATATGGCTCTTCAAGAATGTGCCATTTTGGGGATTCCGACAATTTGTTTAATCGATACAAATTGTAACCCAGATCTTGCAGATATTTCGATTCCAGCCAACGATGATGCTATAGCTTCAATCCGATTGATTCTTAACAAATTAGTATTTGCAATTTGCGAGGGTCGTTATAGCTATATAGGAAATCGTTGATTATTATTAAAAATAAAAAATAATCAAATTGCTTAATTATTTGATTTGGGAATTCCATAGATTTATTGGATCGGTTACTATTCCTGAACTTTTTAAAAGAGATAAATAAAAAAAAGTACTTGGGATATTGATCTTATGTGATTACTTGGAAATAATCGATTTATTATTAAAGTAGGTGAGTTCATAAAGAGATGGTTGAATCAAAATAATTCTTTTTTTTTTTGAAGTTCGATTTCTATCAGAGGACAATATGAATGTTATACCGTGTTCCATTAAAACACTCAAAGGATTATATGATATATCGGGTGTAGAAGTAGGCCAACATTTATATTGGCAAATAGGGGCTTTACAAATACATGCCCAAGTACTTATCACTTCTTGGGTCGTAATTGCTATCTTATTAGGTTCAGTCATCATAGCTGTTCGGAATCCACAAACCATTCCGAGCGGTGGTCAGAATTTCTTCGAATATGTCCTTGAATTTATTCGAGATTTGAGCAAAGCCCAAATTGGAGAAGAATATGGTCCTTGGGTTCCCTTTATTGGAACTATGTTCCTATTTATTTTTGTTTCTAACTGGTCAGGTGCTCTTTTACCTTGGAAAATCATACAGTTACCTCACGGGGAGTTAGCTGCGCCCACGAATGATATAAATACTACTGTTGCTTTAGCTTTACCCACGTCAGTAGCATATTTTTATGCAGGTCTTACCAAAAAAGGATTGGGTTATTTCAAAAAATACATTCAACCAACTCCAATTCTTTTACCAATAAATATCCTAGAAGATTTCACAAAACCCTTATCTCTTAGTTTTCGACTTTTCGGGAATATATTGGCTGATGAATTAGTAGTTGTTGTTCTTGTTTCTTTAGTACCTTCATTAGTTCCTATACCCGTTATGTTTCTTGGCTTATTTACAAGTGGTATTCAAGCTCTTATTTTTGCAACTTTGGCTGCGGCTTATATAGGCGAATCCATGGAAGGTCATCATTAACTAGTCTTCAAAATCGTTTTTTCTTTTAAACTGATTCCAATTCATGCATGGCTCAAGAGAATCCAATCGGTTGGGGAACATAATAGATACTGATACAAATATATATCATAGTATATTTGGTCTAAAATCAATCGTACGAGGAAAGATGGACTATATTACGGAATCGAAAAAGGATGACTTAGGGAGGTCAAATTAGATATATGTAATGTCTATAAGTCCAGTCCATGTGTATCTTTCAAAAATGATTCTAGAATACCATTCAATATGAAATGCGGACAGGATAGTACACATTATGGAGGAAACAAATGTATATGTGATATTAGATATTCATTAGTTATATAGGATTATCCCTATAGATTATTCCTATCTAAAATCTATTTTATTTACAATTTACAGTCCACTGTATTTATATGTAGATGGATTTCAATACTATTTTCTTCTCTTTCGTCTGCGACTATTATGCATGGATTGAATGAAAAAACAAAACAGATGAATTCGGGAATGGAATAGAGTAAAGAACAAAGAATTGATGAAAGAATGGTTCGAAAGAAATGCAATAACTAGAGCTATGTGCACATCGATTTACAAAAAACCCATTGTGGGTAGAAAGTAAAAAAAAAAACAAGATATCGAAGTAGTTCTGACGATTCGGTTGATTCAATAAAATTTGTATTTTAATTCAGAATCTTGAGTTACTTCTCCACCCGATGGATCTTAGTGATAAAATATTAAGTAATAATCCATTGGTTGATTGTATCATTAACCATTTCTTTTTTTTTAGTGCGAGGAACTTACCCATGAATCCACTGATTTCTGCTGCTTCCGTTATTGCTGCTGGATTGGCTGTAGGGCTTGCTTCTATTGGACCTGGAGTTGGTCAAGGTACTGCTGCAGGTCAAGCCGTAGAAGGTATTGCGAGGCAACCAGAAGCAGAGGGTAAAATACGAGGTACTTTATTGCTTAGTCTAGCTTTTATGGAAGCTTTAACAATTTACGGGCTGGTCGTGGCATTGGCGCTTTTATTTGCGAATCCTTTTGTTTAATGTAATCCTAGAAATGTAAAAAAGTATCTTACATACCTTTTTTTATTTTATTTTTTAGAAAGCGTTTCAATTTCAATTCAATAAAGGAGATATTTCACAATTAACATGAAACCTAAAACCTAATCTAATAATATCTTATTGGAAACTTCAATAAAAAATAATAAAAAAAAGAAAGAAATCGATTACAAAAAGACAAGTGAGGTGATATAAAAAGAATTCTGGTTCTTTGTTAGTCCTATCTATATGAAGAGAGCATATGAAAAATGTAACCGATTCTTTTGTTTACTTGGTAGGGCACTATCCATTCGCTGGAAGTTTCGCATTTAATACCGATATTTTAGCAACAAATCCAATAAATCTGAGTATAGTGCTTGGTGTATTGATTTTTTTTGGAAAGGGAGTGTGTGCGAGTTGTTTATTTCAAGAATAGGTTGGATCCAACCGGCGGTACTTTCTTTCTGTTCTTTTATTTATTAATAGGAAATAGGATAAAAAATAGGAAAGAAAGATGTACGATCTAGACGAATTACTTCTGAATAAATGAAATTCAATAATCATATATATGTAAGAACCATAGCATTTCGTGACTCATTGGTAAATCAACTTTGATTCTCTATCAACCAATAATGTGAGACCATTAAGATGGTTAAAGCTAAACTGTTTGAAGTCCAAGCATAACATGGGTATTCTTTCTACCACTATGTTAGTATAGGTCGAAATGACTTAAAAATGAATAGAATAATTAGTTATTTATCCGATATAAGACACTCATATCGATAAAACGATTTGAACCATTTA